CAGCATCTCTTTCTTTTATCAAGGGTTCTACCAATTGATATGTTTCTACAAATAATTGAAATTCAATTTCTTGATCTGTATCTTCCATTTTTCGAAACTTATGAAGTTCTTCCGTCAAGCCCTGATCAATGAACCTACAAAATCCCTCAAATTGTATCTGACTAAATCCAGGTATTGTAGACATTCCCTCATTTCCATCCCGGAGCATCTTAAGTTTCCCCTTTATCGAAAAAATGAAATTCCATTATTGGATTGGCTCACTCTTCATCGAACTCTATGGATCGATCTAGCAATGATGGAATGTATATTCGGTTTACTGAATCACATGAAATTTTATCCAACTCCATATATACGTATATAATATTTATGAACATAGGAATAAAGAGAATTTTTTTCTACTCAAATTCGAAATTGTAACAGATCCAAATCAAATGGAACTGAATTGATAAAACATTCCTGGAAACATAATTCTTCCACTTCGCCTTATGATATGGAGTCTTGTCTTATCTAGAATATCAAAATGGATCCATTTTCTACTCATTATTAGTCTATTACGACCAGATTGGGTGCCATAAATGGATTCCGGATTTAATCCGTTCTCTATGAATGATAGAAAGACAGAATAATCGGGAACAGCATAGAGTTGACTTTTATTTTAGCACTTAACTTATTTCATTGATTCCACTGTTCAAAAAATGATTTGCAGAGAATAGAAATATTTCTACCCATTTGTTAGTAGAAATTCGTATTAGTTAGTGTAACTAACTATAAGTATAATAGGGTTGAATGAAGTGTGGAAGAAAGGTTGTATTTATTAAGTACATGCAGATATAGCTATCTAGCTATCCCATCTTTTGTCGCAGTTTTCCCCTGAAGCAACATGGGTTGTGCTATATGCAATATCCAAATTTCGATTTCCGATTCAATCTAGTCAATGAAAAATTAAAGGACGACGATTCCCTATCCCATAGGGATATGTAGAATAAGATACCTGACTAGGCATCTGTGTAACAATTTTGGTTCTGGGGTTTACATATACACACAATTGTTATTATAATGGAAATGGAAAAGGATTGATTATTGAAAATCGTTCATACTGATTAGTCTTGTATCAATTGGGTTTTCTTATCTTAGGCCATTAAGATTAAGGAGATCAAAAAATCCAAGAACGTTCATGAATTCACAATCAATAGTTAATGGTTCTGCTTTGCCTTTGCCCTTCATTTTTGATTCTGTAACTGGAAATCCATTTTATTTTTTTCTATTGAAATAGAGGAGAGAGGAGAAGTTTTTAGGCGTTGTGTGTTTTGAAATACGATACAATTAATCGAAGAGAACAACCGGATCCTCTCAAAAAAGGAGGGATTTCTTTTTCTTTTGGAAAGGTATAAAATATAGAAAACGGTATTCAAAACCCAAATCAAATAACAAATAAAAAAAAGAAAAAAAAAAAGGATTCAGTAATCCAAAAGAATATTTATTTTCTATATCGATTTTGTATCGTTTTGGCGGCATGGCCGAGTGGTAAGGCAGGGGACTGCAAATCCCTTTCTCCCCAGTTCAAATCCGGGTGTCGCCTGATCAACAAAAGACTTGGAATCCCTTATCCTACCAATAGAACTCGCCAAATTCTTACCCAGCGGAAGCATAGGTTAAAGACTAGGGCTATGGATACTTGGTTTTAAGAATCCAGGGTGGGGGATTTTCTAAATTCCATTATTTCTTACAAAATCTGGGTGTGGTCTAAACCGGACCGGCACCAATATGAATAAAGAAAAGAAACCTCACTTATTACTGATTACTGATAGAATCTTACGATTGAGAAATCAAATCAATCGTAAGATTCTATTGTTAGATTAAGAACTACGAAAGTCGGGGACTGGAAATCCGAGGATCCAAAGGAAAGTTCCTAAATGACTGTAAATTCTTGCTCCCAGGATCCAAGCCAAGGAAGGACTTTTTATAGTAAGGAAGGACTATCAATAATTCCTAATTACCTACCCTACTAGTATAGTTATAGTGCCTACTGACTGAGGCTTGAATTCGATTGGATAGACTGAAGGGGAATCCAATTAGGAGTTGTGGAAAGGACTGAAAATGCTTTGTATCCAGACTCACAAGAGTCTCTGAGCCCTCAGGGGCATTCAATCAATATTGGATGGGTGATTGGCTCTTATATAATTAAAGTTGAAAAAGAATTCTTTTTCAACTTTAATTATATAAGAGCCAAGAATGTAATAGGGTGTGTGTCTCCCTATTGTTTCACAGAAAGAGAAGGGGTAAGGCTTAGATGTGAGATAGAGATATGTGATAGATTCTATCTTGATAGTATCTATTTTTTCCTTTTTATTATGGAAGGTAAGAAAGAATAGGTCTTACTATTCCTACATGTTCCATTAATAAGATTCTCTTGAAAGTTTCAAGGGGATAACTGCGTATCTTGCTTGTGATTAATACTTCCCGATTCGACCAGAAATTAGATAGGAACTTGTTACGAGTGTATTCATTGAATTTGTTTATCAATAGCATTGGGTCAGAATCCCATTTTGACTCTGCACCATTGATTCCACTATTATTAATGATCAATAATGGAATCGTTTTTTTTTTTTTCATATTCATAGGACATAATTCACATGGATATAGTAAGTCTCGCTTGGGCTGCTTTAATGGTAGTCTTTACATTTTCCCTTTCACTTGTAGTATGGGGAAGAAGTGGACTCTAGGGGTACTACTAATTGAATTGAGTAATCGAATTGTATCTATTGTTTAATAGATCGTTTTCTGCGAAGCTAAAAATAAAAAAGAATCTTCATTTCCAAAATTCTACCAGAATCCAGTAATATATGAATAAGAACCTTTCAATCAAACAAAGATTTCAATGATTTGATTCCCATTTTCGTATTTCCAAACTGAAATACACATAATAGGAAATGGAAATAATTTCCAACCGAATTCTTCCTAAATATTCTATTTCGATAAACCAACTCTTACCAGAATTATGGATATTACAATGAGGAGCAACCAATCCCCCCCTTTTTTATTTGTTTCCCCCCTTACTGTTCAAAGGAAAGGGGAAGCGGTTCTGCTATTATGCGGAGACGTATTTTCCACGGAAGAGACATAGATATAGTGGTTGTCCAAAGAAAATAGGTACTACGCAGAATATAAGAAAATCTTGCTCACATTGGGCGATCCGCAGGCACTTACCTTTTTTTTTTAGATTCCTAGGAATCTTATTTATGCTTTATCAACTTACCTCATGTCATGGTTCGAGCATGAAAAATCGGTGGGGTCTACTACTCCTTTTCCAAATCCGAAGAAGTGACTATTGAAGGAACTCCTTGGATCATCCGTTAACGGCCGAATCAATTACTTCTTTGGTTTGGAATGCTAAAAAAAAAAAATAACTTGGTTATTTCCTTTTTCCTTTTCTATAATGTATGCCATACTATTCTTTACCCATTGATTCTTTCGATGGGTCTCGGGATCCATATTGAAGATAATCAGAAACCTAGGAATTAGAAGAGTTGCCCCTCGATTATTTCCGGGTCGATCGGAATCTATCGAAATGGATATATCGAAGAAATAGAATTGGAGTACTATTTACATCTAAACAGACCATATGTAAATCTATAGATTAATCCATGTCAAGCACGTATCTTTATACAACCTTCTACTTTATACAACCTTCTTTCTATAAGAATAGATAATATGGTAGAAAGGTTCATATAGTTCTTTCTACCATACTATCTCATCCCATATACTGCTGACTCCAATCCACGCATTTCATTTAAGACTTGGAATTGCAATCCCTTTCATTTCTTCAATCATTGATAAGAACTAAACTAATAAGTCAAACTTCATTCAAATTAATCATTTTGACTGACTGTTTTTACGTAGATGATAAGTAAAAAAGCAGTAGGAACTAGAATGAACAACGCAGTAGCAATAAAAGCAAGAATATTGACTTCCATAATCTCATCGTTTTTTTGCTTCGCAATAACTCGGGATCTAATCCCATAGAGATAATAAGTCTTTCTTATGAAAATTCCATGGAATGAAGTGCATCCTGATGATATTGAATGGGATCAATATCATGAATAACAATATCTAATCTATTAAATGGGATTCATTGTCGAGAATTGAATAGTATAACATAGGAAGATCTTTTATCCATATCGAATCCAAAATGGGATTCTTGATTGGATCAGTAATCCCATGGAATTTATCATTTCCACCCTTTCTTTTCTATAACCTACCATCTTCCTTATACAATCATCTAATGAGGTATTATCTGACCGGTCTTACATTGGTCACATACCCAAACAGTAGATTAGGAGTGAAATGGAAAAATAAATGCTAAGCGAAATTTTTGTGATGATCTAATCTTCTTGGAAGACAGAGGAGTGCAATAAAGATTGGTCCCAATATAAAAAAGATCTAATAGTCCAATAAATTCACTATTTTATTTATTGATTTTGTTCTTTTTTCGATGGGTAAAGTAAAATACGAAGAAAAAAAAAAAAATTCTTCATTCCTTCCCCCTAGAAAGAAAGAGGGCGGATCTTTGTTTGATCCTTTTTTAGTATCCTCTTTCCTTGGATTGGAACTGAGACACATACATCAAAAATAAAAAATAAAATAAAGTATACAATGCAAATGCAAATGAGATAGATAAATTGTTTTTAATTCATAATTGAGGTTACACAAAATCGGAGTTAAAAAAGGGGGATCTGAAAAGTACTCTTTCGCTACCGAGATAACTATATGAAAATGAAGTTCATTATGTATTATACAATAAACAAATACAATTTGTTTGTGTATGTGTTGCCGGAAAACATATGGGTACTCTATTTCATTCGATTGATCAGGAGCAATTGAAAAAGCCAAACCAGTATAGTCTCTCTTGGAATCCTGAATATGGTGATACCACCGCTCAATCCACATACGTCTCTCTCCCGTCAAGTGGTACTGGTTGACGTAATTGAAATTACCGTATT